TTTTCGTTAAATTCTAGGAAAATAAAAAATTTTTGTTCTACGTCTTACGTATGTATATATAATCCAAATATATAATTCTAGAATATAGAAACTATAGATATGATATATGCTTTTGTACCTTCTATACTCACTTAGATATATACTTAGCTTTATACTAACTTTATAATATTAAATCTTTATTAAATTTATAATTTATATAAATAATAACAGATACAAATAGTAAATTGAGGTATCCTTTATATGACAACTTTCGACTTTCCCTCTGTTTTGGTGCCTTTAGTAGGCTTAGTATTTCCGGCAATGGCAATGGCTTCTTTATTTCTTCATGTTCAAAAAAATAAGACTGTTTAGATCTGATGGGCCCAACTCTGATCCATTTTTTTTTTCAAAACTAAGACTTGTATCATAACGCAGATACCTATTTAGTGTAAGAAAAGAAGGTATAACATGCGGCGCTTCCGTCGAAAAGGGGCTCTTTGGCCTGTAGAAAGATAATATGGGGGTAAAGTAATTCTATCTATTTGAAAAAATCTCAGGATCGCCGGATGGCTTAACTGTAAAATCGGTACATCTATATGTATATTGATGGGATCATACGAAGGGTATTTTTTTTATTTTAGATCTAACCAATTTGATAAATTACTCTTAAAGGTTCACATCAAAATAGTACTAGTTGATGAGAGTTACTTCGGAAACAAAAAGAGTAAAGTCCAGGGTATTCTCTCAATTCCAATAAAACGAAACCAGATCAAGTATGAGTTGTCGATCAGAACATATATGGATACAACCTATAACGGGGTCGCGAAAAACAAGTAATTTCTGCTGGGCCATTATCCTTTTTTTAGGTTCATTAGGATTCTTATTGGTTGGAACTTCCAGTTATCTTGGGAGAAACTTGATATCTTTATTTCCGTCTCAGCAAATCCTTTTTTTTCCACAAGGGATTGTGATGTCTTTCTATGGGATCGCGGGTCTCTTTATTAGCTCCTATTTGTGGTGCACAATTTCGTGGAATGTAGGGGGTGGTTATGATCGATTCGATAGAAAAGAAGGAATGGTGTGTATTTTTCGTTGGGGATTCCCTGGAAAAAATCGTCGCATCTTCCTCCGATTCCTTATAAAGGATATTCAGTCCGTCAGAATAGAAGTTAAAGAGGGTATTTATGCTCGCCGTGTCCTTTATATGGATATCAGAAGCCAGGGGGCCATTCCCTTGACTCGTACTGATGAGAATGTTACTCCACGGGAAATCGAACAAAAAGCTGCCGAATTGGCCTATTTCTTGCGTGTACCGATTGAAGTATTTTGAGAAATGAGCTGAGAGAGTGAATGCTTTCTCAGCAGTAAGGAAAAACTAAAGAATCCCCCTTTTCTATACCATAACTTAACTGAAGTTTCTTCATAACGCTCATTCTAGTCAAAGAAGACGTATACGTAACGTAACAACCACAAAACAAAACAGTGAATAGATTCATAAGTTCGATACTTTGTAATAGAACTCATGCATGAGAGAAATATTGGATGGCGTAGAGTCAACTAATGAGGTCGGTTCATTAAAAATTCATAGACGAAATGAAAAAATGTCAAAAAAGAAAGCATTCAACCCTCTTTTATATCTTGCATCTATAGTATTTTTGCCCTGGTGGATTTCTCTCTCATTTAATAAAAGTCTGGAATCTTGGGTTACTTATTGGTGGAATACTAGGCAATCTGAAATTTTTTTGAATGATATTCAAGAAAAAAATATTCTCGAAAAATTCATAGAATTGGAGGAAATCTTTCTTTTGGAGGAAATGATCAAGGAATACTCGGAGACACATCTACAAAACCTTCGTATAGGAATCCACAAAGAAACGCTCCAATTAATCAAGATACACAATGAGGATCATATCCATACGATTTTGCACTTCTTGACAAATATAATCTGTTTCGTTATTCTAAGTGGTTATTCAATTTTGGGTAATAAAGAACTTGTTATTCTTAACTCTTGGGCTCAGGAATTCCTATATAACTTAAGTGACACAATAAAGGCTTTTTCGATTCTTTTATTAACAGATTTATGTATCGGATTCCATTCGCCCCATGGTTGGGAACTAATGATTGGCTTTGTCTACAAAGATTTTGGATTTGCTCATAATGATCAAATTATATCTGGTCTTGTTTCTACTTTTCCAGTCATTCTAGATACTCTATTTAAATTTTGGATTTTTCGTTATTTAAATCGTGTTTCTCCGTCACTTGTAGTGATTTATCATTCAATGAATGATTAAAAAAGGATCTACTGATATTAATCCAATTCAATTCTAACGTTTCTTACTTTGTAGTTGTACAGAAGCAAAGCATGTAAAATCATACTTACTCTTTATTTTTCTACCCATCCCAAAGATTTATTCTATATATTAATATTATTTATTCCAGTAAAATTATTCCAGTAAATAGCAGAATTGCGGATAGGGAACTAGGTTAGCGACCTACCAAATTTATTGTAGACATTTTTGGG